GTATATATATCATGAGCGATACGGAAATGGATCGAGTAATCTCTTTCTTTATCCAAGAAAAGGTATTTTTAGTTTGCATGGTCCAATCATTGATCCCGAAAATTTCTACAATAAAATTAGGTAGGTCGCTAGTATAGTTCCCTATCTATAATTTTGCTATTTACTTAAATATTAAATATAAATAATTTTACTGGAATATTGGAGGAATTCCTTGGATGGGTAGTAAGTACAATTTTGAATGTTTTGCTTATGTACAAAGTAACAAATATTATAATTGGATCGTTCGATCACTTTTCAGTCATTCATTGAATGATAAATCACTACAAGTGAAGGAGATACACGATTTAAATAACGAAAGATCCAATATTTAAAAATTGTATCTAAAATGACTGGAAAAGTAGAAACAAGACCGGATATAATTTGATCATTATGAGCAAATCCAAAATCTTTGTAGACAGAGCCAATCATTAATTCCCAACCGTGGGGCGAATGGAATCCTATACATAAATCAGTTAATAAAAGAATAGAAAAAGCTTTTATTGTGTCGCTTAAGTTGTATAGGAATTCTTGAAACCAAGAGTTAAGAATAACAAGTTCTTCATTACCTAGAATAGAATAACCACTTAGAATACCGAAACAGATTATATTTGTCGAGAAGTGTAAAATTGTATGGATGCGATCCTCGTTGTGCATCTTGATCAATTGGATCGTTTCTTTGTAGATTTCGATGCGAGGCTTTTGTAAATGTGTTTCCGGGTATTCCTTTATCATTTCGTCCAAACGTAAGAGTTCCTCTAAGTCTATGAATTCTTTTAGAATACTCTTTTCTTGAATATCATTCAAAAAAATTTCGGATTGCCTAGTATTCCACCAATTAGTAAACCAAGATTCCAGACTTTTATTAAATGAGAGAGAGATCCACCAAGGCAAAAATACTATAGATGCAAGATATAGAAGGGAAATTAATACTTTCTTTTTTGCCATTTTTTCGTCTGTGAATTTTAAAATTTTTAATGAACGCACCTCATTCGTCGACTCTATATGATACTAATATTTCTATCAAGCATAAGTTCTATTACAAGTCATCGATGTATTTCCGGATTTTTTTGTGATTCAGTACAGCGGTTAGTCCTTGAATTTAGAAAGAATATAGAATAAGAAAGAGCCCTCTTCAAATTAATAGTAGTCGGATTTCGAGACGAAAGAACTCCCGTTCTATCAAAATATCAAATATTTAGAAAAAAATTCTTTACTTTATGATGAAATGTTTTGTTTTGATATATGATGAATCTATCATTTAGATTTGTTACTGAATTGAGTTAAGTGGATTTACATACGCATAAAAAAAATTGTGGACATAAACAATTTCGTTTTAGAATTGTTTCATATACGTTTGCTTTGGCTCGAGTAAGCGTTCTGAAGAAACTTCAGTTAAGTTATGCTATAGAAAAAAAGATGATTCTTGAGTTTTTTATCTCTTGCAAAGTATTCATTCTTCAGTTCCTTTTTTCAAAATACTTCAATTGGTACACGCAAGAAATAGGCCAATTCAGCAGCTTTTTGCTCAATCTCTCGTGGAGTAAAATTCTCATCAGTACGAGTCAAGGGAATGGCTCCTTGTCCTTTTATTTCCATATAAAGGACACGACGAGCATAAATACCCTCTTTAATTTCTATTCTGATGGACTGAATGTCTTTCATAAGGAATCGGAGGAATATGCGACGATTTTTTCCAGGAAATCCCCAACGAAAAATACACACTATGCCCTCTTTTATATCGAATCGATCATAACCACTACCTACATTCCACGAAATTGTGCACCACAAATAGGAGCTAATAAAAAGACCTGCGATCCCATAGAAAGACATCACGATACCTTGTGGAAAAAAAATTATTTGCTGAGAAGGAAATAAAGATATAAAATTCCTACCAAAATAACTGGACGTTCCAACCAATAAAAACCCTAATGAACCTAAAAAAAGAATAAAGGCCCAACAGAAATTACTTGTTTTTCGAGACCCCGCTATAAGTTCTACCCATATACGTTCTGATCGCCAACTCATACTCTAACTAGACCTAGTTGCATTTTATTGGAATTGGGAGAATAACAAAAATAATTTTTTTTTTACTTTTTTTTGTTTCCGAAGTAACTCTCATCAACCAGCACTATTATGATGTGAACCTTTAGGGATAATTCATCGAATTTCTTAGATCCAAACTAAAATAATAACATCCCTTTCATATGATTTCCTAATACATATAGATATATTGACTTTACATTTCAGAAATTCTCCGATCTATTTGAAAATAGTTATAATTCATTTATCATGTTTACACATACATAAGAGCTTATGCCCGAAGGAAGCCGCATATTATACCATATTTTACTAAATAGATATCCGTGTTATGATCCAAGTAAGTCTTGAAAAAAAATATATATATATAAGATTTGTCCTTGTTGTATCTAAAAAATCTTGTTTTTTTGAACATAAAGAGATA